ATCTACTTCAGAGATACTTTCTGAAACATTTTTCAAATCCAAAAGTTCAGTATCTTCACACGAATTAGTGAATCAGGCAAGGTTCTTTTGTGCAGAATAAGAAGGAATGGGTCAATCTTTCAAAATTTCATTGGAAACGGAAAATACTCATACAAATGTGGGAGAAATCAGGGAAATGCAGGTTCGTTTATCTGATTGGCTAGTCAAGCATGAACTAATTCATAGATCTTTGGGCTTCGATTGCCGAGGAATAGAGACTTTACAAATCAAAACCGAGGATTGGGACTCCATTGCTGTCATTTCATATGTATATGGTTACAATTATTTGCGCTCCCAGTGTGCCTATGATGTAGCACCAGGCGGATTTTTAGCTAGTGTGTATCATCTTACGAAAATACGGTATGGTATAGATAAACCGGAAGAAGTATGCATAAAAGTATTTGCCCCAAGGAGTAATCCTAGAATCCCGTCTGTTTTCTGGATTTGGAGAAGTGCCGATTTTCAAGAACGGGAATCTTATGATATGTTGGGAATCTCTTATGATAATCATCCACGCCTTAAACGTATTTTGATGCCAGAAAGTTGGATGGGCTGGCCCTTACGTAAGGACTATATTACCCCCAATTTCTATGAAATACAAGATGCTCATTGAATGATAAGAAATTAATGTTCACTTATACGACACGGTTCCGGATTTTATTCAAGTCAAGGAATATTTTTTGTTTTGTTCTAGATGAAAGAGAATAACTGGACTCTAATTCGTATTAAGGTTAAGGATGGGCTAAAAAAAGACTTGATCAATATTCCCTAATTTGGGAGATATCATATCCATTTCGTTTGAGCAGAAACAATAGATGAATCAAAAAAGTTCTGCGCCATGAACTTTGTACCGCGCATGTCACTTAGGCGGACCCTTGAAAGTAGCGTAAGCAAGAGTGAATAAATAGCATAAATATGAAAGAAAATGCGATATTAAATGAAAAAAGAGTGGATTTTCTTTGTACTGTAGTATGAAATGTATCCTGTCTTTTCCTATCCTTCAACTCCTATAAAATAAACTTAGAAGTTTTTTAGTTTTAGACAACTGCATCCTGTCTTTTCCTATCCTTCAACTCCTATAAAATAAACTTAGAAGTTTTTTAGTTTTAGACAACTGCATTTTTTTGATATATATGATATGAAGACTTAATGTTCTTTTTGAGTGAGAGAAAGCACAGTATGAAAAACCAGAAAGGAAAAAGAAACAAAAAAAGAAAAGGGAGTATAATCTCATTTTTTTCTTTACCATACATACATCTATTTTTTACCCATCTCCAAAAATAGAGATATCTATACATCTAGACGTATAAATATGTATCGCGCTCTAAACCATTAATATGTACCCCGACCTGTCTCAATTAATTTGTAAAAGGTATGAATATCTCTTCGATACATTATTCACGTGTCAGGAACCAGATTTGAACTGGTGACACGAGGATTTTCAGTCCTCTGCTCTACCAACTGAGCTATCCCGACCATTTCCCGTGCATCATACTAGCGGAGTACTTGTATCTATGGAAATTACATAGACTAAAAAAAGTATTCAAAAATTTGACCTAGTCCCCGAATTTCTTAGATCTTCAAAAAGAAGACTTTCTTTTTGAATGTAAGTTGTAAGTGATATGGACTTCAATTATGTCAATTATATATGTTTATTTGTACAGGTATCGTATCCATTCAAACCAAATTAGGATAAGATCAAAAGATTTCTGTTCGGATCCGTTTGTGAAAGAGTAGAATGAATGAGAAAGATATTGAATTTTCTTTGAACTTCTTATGAAAAAAAAAGAGAATAACTAAATTGTTAGAATAAAAGGTCTATCAAACTCTGGAATGAATGATTTGATCACTGAATATTCGATTTTTCCTTCAACTTTGATTGGCATAGATCCACAATAACTTTGAATTTTGCATATATTGCAAATTCATTATAATTATATAATTATAATGAATTCAGGTCGTGATTAATCTGCTAGTATGTATACGTACGTATTAGATATATAGGTCATCCTTTCCTTAATTTATCTTTAATTTAGAAGGATTCTAGTTACCAACGCAACGTAGTCAACTCCATTCGTTAGAACAGCTTCCATTGAGTCTCTGCACCTATCCCTTTTTATTCTAGTTTTTCAAGGAAAACCCTTGTTTTTCTAAAAATAAAGATTTGGCTCAGGATTGCCCATTTTTCGTTCCAGGGTTTCTCTGAATTTGGAAGTTACCACTTAGCAGGTTTCCATACTAAGGCTCAATCCAATCAAGTCCGTAGCGTCTACCAATTTCGCCATATCCCCTTTTTGGATATCCTCTCGTTTCAGCTCTATTGTATGAACCATATTTGTTTCAATCAGAAATGATTCTATCATTGATATATCCGCAATTCAATATAGATAGATATATCCCTGATTGAAACAAGTCCGTAGCGTCTACCAATTTCGCCATATCCCCTTTTTGGATATCCTCTCGTTTCAGCTCTATTGTATGAACCATATTTGTTTCAATCAGAAATGATTCTATCATTGATATATCCGCAATTCAATATAGATAGATATATCCCACATATATATATATGTCTCCCTTCCCTTTTGTTTTTACAGCGCGATTTGAAATACTAGAAGGGTCGATATTCTTTCTTCTTTTTTTTTTTTTTTGTTCTTTCCCTTCTTTTTTTAAACAAAATAAGAGGAAAGGGAGATAATAGTTAACTTATTCTAACTAGTCAGATATTTCCATTAATTATTAGAGAAAGAGAATTTATTACTATTATAGTCATATTCTAGTTAGTTATATAAGTTAACTATTATATATATTCTATATATATATTCTAGTTATATATATATTATTATATTATTTTTATTTGTAACTATGGAAAGAATTATGAACTATAATAGTAATAAATAGTAATAGTTCGTATGAAATATTAAATAATAGTTCATATTAAATTCATAACTAATAGCCAAAATCCGGTAGTTTCTTGAATCCCTATACATTATTTCTATTTCTGTTATGTGAGCCCGCTTAGCTCAGGGGTTAGAGCATCGCATTTGTAATGCGATGGTCATCGGTTCGATTCCGATAGCCGGCTTTTTTCTCTATCGATTTTTTCCATGATTGATAATCTCTCCTCTCCCTTTCCCCAAACGTTGAGTCACTAAATCTATTATGTCGTGGTAACTTGTAACTAGGAATAAAAAGTTGATTAGAGCAATTAGATCTATATATAACAAATCATAAAGCGGAGTCTTAATTTCTTATATATACATAATAGCGGAGTCTTAATTTCTTATATATACAAAATATATACAAAAAATCCGGATATTGACACAATTCATTTCATTCTACTTTGTAATACTTCAGTAGATTTAGCTTTGCTTTGTTTATCCTTTAGTTCAGTCTTAATTTAGATTTCTTCTGTAAAATGAAATTTCAATAAAATAAAAAGGAGTCTTTATGTCTCGTTACCGAGGACCTCGTTTCAAAAAGATACGCCGTCTGGGGGCTTTACCGGGATTAACTAGTAAAAGACCTAGATCCGGAAGTGATCTTAAAAACCCATTGCGTTCCGTGAAAAGATCGCAATATCGTATTCGTCTAGAAGAAAAACAGAAATTGCGTTTTCATTATGGTCTGACAGAGCGACAATTACTTAGATATGTGCATATCGCCGGAAAAGCCAAAGGGTCAACAGGCCAGGTTTTACTACAACTACTTGAGATGCGTTTGGATAACATCCTTTTTCGATTGGGTATGGCTTCGACCATTCCTGGAGCCAGACAATTAGTTAACCATAGACATATTTTAGTTAATGGTCGTATAGTGGATATACCAAGTTATCGTTGCAAACCCCGAGATATTATTACTACGAAGGATAAACAAAGATCGAAAGCTCTGATTCAAAATTATATTGCTTCGTCCCCTCACGAGGAACTACCAAATCATTTGACTATTGACTCATTCCAATATAAAGGATTAGTAAATCAAATAATAGATAGTAAATGGATCGGGTTAAAAATAAATGAGTTGTTAGTCGTAGAATATTATTCCCGACAGACTTGAACCTAACGAACATAACAAAGAAAGGGGGGTTCCCGACAGACTTGAACCTAACGAACATAACAAAGAAAGGGGGGTTCAGACAATTATGTCCCCCTTTTTCAACGAAAAAGTAAATAGATCTAAGGGCCTTGATCCGCATTTTTCTCATTCACGTATCATAAATCGCTCCCGTATCGCAGTAATGTAATTAGGAATAGAGGTTTTTTATCAAAAAAACTATTGGAATAATGATATGAATTGTTATTTGATTTGATATATTGTGGTCGGTAACGCTGGTGAATTAACAGAAACGGAAAGAGAGGGATTCGAACCCTCGGTAAACAAAAAGCCTACATAGCAGTTCCAATGCTACGCCTTGAACCACTCGGCCATCTTTCCTACATAATCTTATTATTGACCAGAAACCGAGTGAATAGCGAGTTACTCATATTATTTTATTGCAGTACGGGCACAACCGAGGTTCCATAGTAATCCAAAATTCCTTTCAAATTTCATATTTATAAACAACAACTTCTCTTATCATTTATCCCCTTATCATCTATCCCATAGATCTATTACAAATTCATGAATCGTACTATGGATTTTTCTATTTCATTTCAATGGTATAATGATTATTCCATCCCTTTTCCTCCTTGGATCATAACCAAATCCAAATTTCTCGAGTTATAAGAATCCATAGTAAAATAAAGTCCTTGATTATTCAACTTAGATGAAATAGTAATAGTTCTGCTCATTTGTATACTACGAAATGGATATTAAATTCAATCTGATTCAAAAGTCTCCTATCTCTCTTTGTCCGAAAAGAATACAATTTGAGCGGAAGGTACATATCTTTTTAGTTATCATTTTTCTTTTTTTATGTTATTCTGTAATGTACAGTTCCTTTGTTTGTGGGATCATTTTCCCCG